TTAAGAGATGTCCTCAACGTCGAGGAACATGTACTAGGTTGTATGTGCGACTCGTTTAGATCATGAGCTAGAACAAAGGAAAGAGAACAATTTTCCAGTATCAAAGATCAGTACCGGTGAATAGGATAGAATGGAAAAATGCACTCTATTTACTATGTAAAAATACGAAAATTTATCGTATGCCTTTCATTGTGTATGAAATTTATGGTTTCCATTGGTGTAAATCCAATCATCTCAATTTAAGAATTCTCCATTGGTAGCAAATGGTTATCCATTAAGCGGAGGAAATCTGGATAAAAACAGAAAGATTGGGTCGCCCTCTTGCAAGAACGGACTAACAGGGTCAGCTACCCAGCGAACCCTCAGAATTAAATACCGTTACTGTATAGGTAGATCTCGTTGTGAAAGACCTAGTTACTAGAAAAGTCATAGGTAGAGCCAAAGAATGTGAACTATACAAGTTAACAATAAGATTGATTAAATAAAATTAAAGGCTCCGGTGTATAGAGAAGACCTCACCGTTTAAGAAGGAACCATAGAAACGATGGAATCCACTATTTCTTTCTAATTAATATTTCTTATTCTAGTTTGAATACCTAGTAGAATACAATTTAAAATTTCGAGGTGAAATGCCTAGAAAAAAGAAAAAATCGTGGTTGGGAAGGTTATAGTAGCCAAAGCCCTTGGAATTTTGAGTTTATACATTGGAAAAAGTCGTTTTGTTATTAATAGACTAGGAAGGGGAAAAAGAATAACTGAAAGAAAGGAAATCAATTAGTTATTCGGAAAAGTTTCATTTTTACATATTCAATGACCAGAACTAGCCGGGGATATATAGCTCGGAGACGTAGAAAAAAAACGCTATCAAACTCTCGGGGAGGGCCTTCAAGGCTTATTCGAACTATGACTCAACAAGAAATAAAAGCTTTAGCTTCGTCTGATCGGGATAGGGATAGGCAAAAGAGAGATTTTCGTAGTTTGTGGATCACTCGAATAAATTCCGTAATTCGCCAAGGCTGGGTATACTATAGTTATAGTAGATTCATCCACGATCTATACAAGAGCCAGTTGCTTTTTAATCGTAAAATACTTGCCCAAATAGCGATAGCAAATAAAAATAGTCTTTATATGATTTCCAATGAGATCCTAAAATCAGAAGAAAATTGGAAGGAATCCGCCGGAGTAATTTGAATGGAGTTCCCCGGAGAATGAACTCCGGGAAAGGAAGGTCAAAATGAATAAAATATGATAAAATAAAGTAAGCAAAAGAAATATGAATCAACCCATTCAATCAAAAATTTTGAGTTTGACTTCTTACCCGATTTTTTATTTTTTTTTCTTATGACACGAGAATCAAATCTGGATTGTCGGATTTTTCGAATAAAGCATCAATCCGCCTTTGAGTTCGGGTGTGAATTTTTAGAAAGATAAGCCTATTTTTGTGTCTCGCACATTCGCCTTTTATTTCTTTTCATCTCTCACGGTCGACTTATCTTTCTTTCTAATTTTCTTATATTTCTTTCTAACTTTCGCGGTCGGCTTGTTTTTCGCAAATTGTGTCCCCTTAGTATTAATAAAAGGTAACGAAGATAAAATACGAGCTTGTTTTATAGCACTAGTAATTAATCGTTGTTGTCTCAAGGTCAATCTATTTACTCGTCGAGATAATATTTTTCCTTGTTGACTAATAAATCGACTAATTAAACTCATGTTGCGATAATCAATTCGATCCCCCGGTTGGATCGGGGGCAAACGCCTACGAACAGATCGCTTGGATTGAAGAAAAGGTCGCTTGGATTTATTCATGGTTTGTTTAGTTTATTCTTTTAAACCGAGAATCCTATTTCGGTTGGATCTCTAAAATTAGAATACAAAAAAAGAAAAAGGATTTGGTTGATTTCTATTTCAATTAGCTTCAAATTAATTATAACAGTCGACTTATATAATTAGAATGTTATTTTTCCCCCTCCTCAAGGGAGTGCAAGCGCCCAGTTCAAGCTATTTCGTTATCTCCCCGTGAATCGTATGTTTGTAACAATATGGGCAGAATTTTCTCAATTCCAATCGATTAGGCGTATTATGCCGATTTTTTTTAGTAATATATCTGGAAATCCCTCTTGATCCCTTCTTAACACCCTTTCGCACACAAGTAGTACATTCTAAAATAATCATTATTCGGATATCCTTGGCCATGAACCTCCTTTGGATTTTTAATTTACTCAACCCTTCTCCTTTCGATACGAAAGGAAGACGAAGAAAGAAAAAAATAGACGTTCCTCACTTGACATCAAATTCTGACAAATTTTGCTGCAATCAATCTATTAAAATAAGATACAAAGATTTAGAAACGAAATTACAAATTACAGTATTTCAAACTACAGTCCAGTATTTCGTTTACGTATCGTGGATAATACTCTTTCCTAGACCCGCATTTTATCTTCTACTTACATTCCTCTATTATTTATGAAATAAATATAGAATTCAGATTTGAATCCGAGTCTCACAGCCGTTCAAACCACTTTTTTCTTTCTCTTTCCTCCCTTTTGAAAAAATTTGAAAAAAAGAGAAAAGAGAAATAGAGGGGGAGACGGACTAGTGACAGATATTTAATTGTATCTCAAATCTATAATCTTCTTTATTCGTTCCCACGCCAATAACTAGAATGAAAAAAAGGGGAATGTTAACGCATCTGGGAAAAAACGGTTAATCTCGATCAATAGACCTGCTAAAGACCCAAACCATAGAGTACTAAGTACCGGTGCCACGGAAAGATATGTTTTTAGATCTCGCATTGAAAAACCCCCTTCATTTTTTTGTAATACATAAACATATCTGATCAGATGCATATGTAGTTAAGTACCACTTATCATTGTACTCTAATAGTATACCGAATCCCTAATTTAAACGGAAATGTATAATGATCCAGTCAATCTTTTTCTTAAAACATAACAGAAAAACGTCCTTTTCTTCCCGAGCATGTCCCAAAAATACTCATTTCATTTTCCGACGGGTTCCGTTCCATCTTTCATAGGGATCGGAGTATTTTATTAATATTCGATTTAGATTAATATTATATGTTAAATGAGACAAAAAAACGAAATGGACAGAGAAATTGTATAGATATATATATATATATCTAATTTCTAGAAGAAAAAACTAATGTGGAAAACAAGACAAGAATTCTCTACAATGATACTGTAGGCGAATTGAAGGGATGTAGCGCAGCTTGGTAGCGCGTTTGTTTTGGGTACAAAATGTCACGGGTTCAAATCCTGTCATCCCTACCCCTACTTATCACTGTTCCCTAGAGCAGTAACGGGGGATTCGGTGAAATCAATTTGAATTGGACGTATAGAATCTATCATTCTTATGATACTATCTTTTATATACATAAAAGATGTCTTGAGCTTACAAAAAGAATCCAAATTCCTTTCTTTCCAGTCTTTTTTTTGAGAAAAAAGCGCTCTTAGTTCAGTTCGGCAGAACGTGGGTCTCCAAAACCCGATGTCGTAGGTTCAAATCCTACAGAGCGCGATTCCGTTCTTAAATAGCTTCACTACCTTGAACAGCAATCTGAATTTGACCTCCCGGATATTAACGAAAGGAGGAGGTCAATCAAAAAACAAGAGGTTAATGAATCAAAGGTCCAACTGATCGCCGCGCCTGTATTGTAAATATGCAGTTACAAATAATCCAGCCAAAGTAATAGGAATTAGGCCTAAGACGATTCCAAATAGAAAAACTTCAATCATTTGAATTTCTTTGAAAGGAGAAAAAAGAGGTAATATCTATACCTAAATATTAATCCGAATTACCATTAATCTCAATGACTAAGAATTTGCAATTGATACGGTAAGTAATTAGAGAGTACACAGAATTTCCCAGAAAGATTTATTTTTTCTAAGTTTTGTGCAGTTCAAATATGAATTTCAAATAAGTCGGATTTTGCTCAGCCCGATATATAAAGCTGAGGTTATAGTTAAAGCCGCTAATAGAAAACCGAAATAACTAGTTATAGTAGGCATGAAGGAGCTAAATGAAATATGGTATTTTTATACATATGTTTAGAAAAAAGCACTTACCTAAGTTTCCATTTTGACAAAAAAGGAGGAGATAAACAAAAATCCCAATTGAAAGTTTTTGATTCATCTCTCATTATAGACAATAGACATTACTAAAAAAGAGAAAGTAACAAGCATGTAAAAATAAATTGGTTCATCATCTACGACATCTCCCCATTCTGTGCTTGCAATCAATAGCTTTTTTGAGGATCTAGCAACTTAACTTAGCAACGAATAATAAGAACTGGGTTGTGTAACTTCAGTAATAATTCAAACTCTTTTTGAATCATTAAGGAATAAAGTTCGAAAAGGATTTCTATTTTGCTCATTTCTTTTATTTTGGAATTGTATCGAATCGATTTTCTATTTTCGAGGAAAGAGGAATCTTATCCAACTTTTACTTTCATTTTTACTCATTACATGTTAGATTCCGTAATAGGTTCATTCACAAAATATTTTGACTGAATGAGAAGAAAAAGTTCTCACCCGATCACTTGAAAAATAAAATCGTTATTTTTGTTCAACTATATTCTAAGACTAGGCATTTTTCTTATCTTTTGCTTTATAGGTTCTGGTTCTATATTTTATTTGTCCAGAGTATAAAGCCTCATTCTTGTAGTTCTGTCAAGAAAGGGCCTAATACAACAATAATGCGCGCATCACCATTAGTGATGACAATTAGTTAATTCTTTTGTTTCTTTCTTTTAGCAAATAGAATTTAATACTCTTACTTGTTACTGGACGAATAACGAATTCCTTCAAACGAAAAAAAAGATTCTAACAAAAACCGCCTCACAACTACGAAAAAGAAGAGTTATAGCTTTCGCATCCACTTAAAGATCATAATCTCTTTCATGCATTATTAAAAAACAACTTATGAGATTTACATTTTATCCGATCTTGAATCTTGAGTTTCTACCCACAAAGCCAGAACTAGAC